TTCTGGTATAAAAAATATCTATATAACCACGATTATATGACCAATTGTATATCACACCTTTTATTTTGTCCAGAATAATTCTTTTAGGACCTCTTTTTAAAAAGAAATTAATTAAGCCCAAATTCTTGAAAGATGAATAAATAGATCCATAAAAAAGAGATGCTATCAATAGTCCGAAAAGAGCTATACTTACCGAAAAAAAAGCATTTGACAAAAATCCATACCAATCCTCAGAAGAATTCAATTCTTGATGAAAAAGGGTTGTCGACGGAGTTAACCATTTGGATAATAGATCCAAATATATTGCTCCTCCGTTAAAAGAAATTCCTATTGATCCAATGAACAAAGTAAATAGTACTAATACAAGTAGAGGAAATAACATAGTATTGCTCGATTCGTGAGGATACATATAAGTGTACCTATTTCTAAAGTAAGTACTAAAGTCTCGTATCTTACTTCTTACATTCTTGTCAATCTTATATATATCTTTTGAAAAAAAACAAACCTTATTCTTATTCATGTTTGAAAAAAAGAAATTCCTATTGACTTTCTTAAGTGTCCCTTTTCCCCATAGAGATATTGAATAAAACGAGCTATTTTTTGTACTACTAAGACTACTATAATCTTGAAAATGAATGCGCAAATACCCATCAAAGGTAAGTAAGTACATCCTAAACATATAAAATGCGGTTAATCCTGTTGTGAACCAAGCTATTAGTGCGAAAATTGGTGAGTACAACCAACTATCGTGAAGAATTTCATCTTTGGACCAAAAACAAGCAAGAGGCGGAATACCACAAAGAGAAAGCGTACCTAAAAAAAAAGTAGTTTTTGTAATTGGAACATATTTTGTTAAACCTCCCATAAGAACCATATTCTGACTTTTCTCTGGTGAATATCCAACAATAGGTTCCATTGAATGAATAATGGATCCGGATCCCAAAAATAATAAAGCTTTAGAATAGGCATGGGTGATCAAATGGAATAAAGCAGCTCGATAAGAACCTATACCTAGAGCTAACATAATATAACCCAATTGAGACATTGTAGAATAAGCTAAACTTCTTTTAATGTCTCTTTGGGCAAGAGCTAAAGTAGCTCCTAAAAGTACTGTTATTATACCTACTAAACAAATGAGATTCATTATGTAAGGTATAACTATGAAAAGAGGAAGAAGCCGAGCTACAAGAAAAATCCCTGCTGCTACCATAGTAGCAGCGTGTATAAGAGCCGAAATAGGAGTGGGGCCTTCCATGGCATCAGGTAACCATACGTGAAGGGGGAATTGTGCGGATTTAGCAACTGCACCGACAAATAATAAAAAGGCACATAAAGTAGCAAATAAAGAATTGACCCCATGATTATGAATCAAGGTATTCACTATTTGGAACAAATCGCGAAATTCGAAACTACCAGTTATCCAATAAAATCCTAAGGTTCCTAATAATAAACCAAAATCTCCTATACGATTAGTTACAAAAGCTTTTTGACAAGCACTTGCTGCAATGGGTCGTGTGAACCAAAAGCCTATCAATAAATACGAACACATTCCCACTAGTTCCCAAAAAATATAAATTTGTATCAAATTGGAACTAGTAACTAATCCCAACATTGAAGCATTGGAAAAACTCATATGAGCAAAAAATCTCAAATATCCTTGGTCGTGAGACATATAATTGTCACTATAAATAAAAACCATTATTCCAACAGTAGTAATTAGTATTGACATAATAGAAGTAAGTGGATCGATCAAGTGTCCGAACTCTAATAAAAAATCATTATTGATGGTCCAAGACCATAGATATTGATAGGTCAAACTTCCATTTATTTGCTGAATAGACAGATTGGCCGAAAACCACATAGCTATACTTAGTAGTAAAACACTTAGGAAAGCCCACATACGACGAAGATCTTTTGTTGCTGTCGGAATAAGTAGAAGTCCAAATCCTATTGACATAGTAACTGGGAGCGGAAAAAGGGGTATTATCCATGCATATTTATATGTATATTCCATAAGAAAACAAATTGTTCTTTTTTCTTCTAATTGTTTCCAATTCACCAATTCTGATCTATTTTGAAAAGAACAAAACAATAAGAAAAAAATATTAAAAAGATCAAATACAAAAATACAAATATGACTTTTTGTTCTCTCAAGTATTTGAAATAAGAGTTGCAATTGGTTGGTCAAATATCAAATAATATTATCAAATAATTAGTCAAGTTTCTTACTTAGTTATTAATTAACTTCTAACTTCAAACTCTAGAAAAGAAAGATATTTTTGAAAGAATATGACATCATATGAGATTTTGAATAATTGGATTTTCCCTTTACATTATATTCTAATTATGTAAAATTATGTAATTTATATTCTATATTCTATATTTCTCTATATTCTATATTCTATATTTCTATTTATATATTTCTATATACTTTGTATACTTTTGAAATATATTTTTTTCAAATAATTTTCTTCATGATATATTATATTATTATAGTATATACTTATATACTATTTACTTTATTACTTTACTATTTTCTTCTTTACTCTTTTTTTTACTATTTAGAGAAATTAGATAAAGATTTTCTATTACTATTCTGAATATGAAAGATTCCTATTTGTCATATTGTATATATGACTCTTATATTAGATCTTATATTCTATATGAAAATATATTAAATAATAGTAAAATTACATTACTTTTTTTTTGTATATTCTTTTTGTATATATTCCTTTAAAAAATAAAAATAAATATACAATACGTATGTAATTATTACATTATGTAAATATCAGAATGAAGATAGAAAATCGAAATCTATTTTTCTATTAAAATAGAATCGTTTTAGAATCTTTTTCTTTTCTTCTTTTTTCTTCTATTTGTATGTTATGATATCTTTGAGGTAAATTAATGGAATAATGGAATTAAGTATTAAGTATAGGTAATGACTAATAAAGAGTAATTTATTTTGAACAATATATGTCTTTCACATACAACGATAAAAATGAGTCACCTACCTTTTGAATGGCAGTTCCAAAAAAACGTACTTCTATGTCAAAAAAGCATATTCGTAGAAATCTTTGGAAAAAAAAAGGATCTTTAGAGGCAGTAAAAGCTTTTTCTTTAGCTAAATCTGTTTCCACCGGACAGTCAAAAAGTTTTTTTGTGCGACAAAAAAAAGTCTTGGAAAAATCTTAATTGACATGTTTCAAAGAACTTCCAAATTTCCATTTTTGAATTGGAAGACAAATGATTCAATTTTACTAATGTATTGTGTATTTTCTTTTTTTTTTTTTTTTTTCTCATTTTTTTATATTTTTTCTAGTCTTTCTATATTTCTATTATCTTCTATTTTATTTATTTTATTCTATTTATTGAGATTTATATTGATTGATATTGAATTCGTGAGATGTTTTTTTCTTTCCTATGAATTGTGCTTTTCTATTTCGAAAAGCACAATTACGATAGACAAGGAAGAATCTGAATATTTCATTATACTTTATACTAAGGTGTTGGGTCTCGAAATCGTTAGAAAAAAATGATGAATTTTAGACTCCGACTGAGAACGAAACTTGACTGTTTTGGATAAACAAGAGCTAGGTTTATAGTACGGAAAAGTTGATTATTAAAACTGAACTTACGAAGATACTAATGAAATATTATTGATATTGAACATTTCCATATGAATGGAAATGCATCTTTCTTCATTGTTTCCTAAACTCTATTGAATATCGACAATTCAACACGAATTTCCTATTATTATTTAGGGTAAGCCGCCATGGTGAAATTGGTAGACACGCTGCTCTTAGGAAGCAGTGCTAGAGCATCTCGGTTCGAGTCCGAGTGGCGGCATAAATAATATAGAAATATTATTTAATATTAAGAATATAGACACAATAGATCTAATAGAATATAAGATATTTAAAATATCTTATTTTATATTCTATTTAATCCCCTCCCCGATTTCAATTATTTAAAAGGGACTCTTCTTTATGATATTTGCGACCTTAGAACATATATTAACTCATATTTCCTTTTCGATCATCTCAATTGTGATTATGATTCATTTGATGAACTTATTAGTCTACGAAATCGAAGGATTACGTAATTCGTCAGAAAAAGGGATGATAGCTACTTTTTTCTCTATAACAGGGTTTTTAGTTATTCGTTGGATTTCTTCGGGACATTTTCCCTTAAGTAATTTATACGAATCATTAATCTTCCTTTCATGGAGTTTATCCATTATTCATATGATTCCGTATCTTGGGAATCATAAAAATGATTTAAGCGCAATAACTGCACCAAGTGCCATTTTTACCCAAGGTTTCGCCACGTCAGGTCTTTCAACTGAAATGCATCAACCCGCAATATTAGTACCTGCTCTACAATCTCAGTGGTTAATGATGCATGTCAGTATGATGCTATTGAGCTATGCAGCTCTTTTATGCGGATCATTATTATCAGTTGCTCTTATAGTGATTACATTTCAAAAGAGAATCGATTCTCTTTTGAAAAACAAGAATTTCTTCAGTTTAAGGAAGTCGTTTTTCTTTGGTGATATGGAATATTTGAACGAAAAAGGAAGTGTATTAAAAAAGACTTCTTTCCTCTCATTTCAAAATTTTTACAAATATCAATTAATTCAGCGTTTGGATTATTGGAGTTATCGTGTCATTAGTTTAGGGTTTACCTTTTTAACCATAGGCATTCTTTCTGGAGCAGTATGGGCTAATGAAGCATGGGGTTCTTATTGGAATTGGGACCCTAAGGAAACTTGGGCATTTATTACTTGGACCATATTTGCAATTTATTTACATACTAGAACAAATCCAAAATTGCAAGACCAAGGCACGAATTCGGCATTTGTAGCTTCTATAGGATTTCTCCTAATTTGGATATGCTATTTTGGGATCAATCTATTAGGAATCGGGTTCCATAGTTATGGTTCATTCCAATGAATATCTAATTAAATAAAATAAACTACACGAAGAATACATAAAAAAATCGTCTGATACACAATGAACATTTGTGCGAGTTTTTGAGAACCGTTTAAATAGAGGAATTATTCAAATGGTTCTCAAAAACTTTAGATGTATCTCATTACAATTCTAATTCACCCTTCCTTTTTTTCCATTGTACAACGAAGAATCGTGAAAATATGAAAGTCAAAAAGAATTCTAAGACTTTCTTTCCAATTAATGAAAATTATTTCATTTTCATTTATTATTGAATCTCAAAAAAGAATTAGTATCTATAAAAATAATTAGATAATAGAACTTGTACCTTGTCAACCGATAACGGGAGAACGAAATCAGGATAAATACCAATTCCTATTACAGGTAGAAAGATACAAATCGAAAGAAATAGTTCTCGTGGTCCAGAATCAATCAAATTCGAGTTTGGAATATTGAATAGCTTGTATCCATAGAAAATCTGACGTAACATAGATAATAAAAAAATAGGAGTTAATATCATTCCAATTGCCATTACAAAAGTAATTAACATCTTTGGCATGAAAAGATATTTTGGGCTGGTAATTATTCCAAAAAAGACTAAGAATTCTGCAACAAAACCACTCATTCCTGGCAATGCAAGAGAAGCCATCGAGAAACTACTAAACATGGTAAATATCTTTGGCATTGGGATAGATATCCCCCCCATCTCTTCGAGATAAACAAAACGTATTCTATCACAACTTGTTCCTGCTAAGAAAAAAAGTGCAGCACCAATCAATCCATGAGAGAGTATTTGTAAAATGGCTCCATTAAGTCCCATGCCAGTTAGAGAACCAATCCCTATAATTATGAAACCCATGTGAGATACGGAAGAATAGGCAATACGTTTTTTTAAATTGCGTTGACCGAGAGAGGTTGAAGCTGCATAAATGATTTGTATTATTCCTACTATGACCAACCAGGGAGATAATCTAGAATGAGCGTGAGCTAATAATTCCATATTGATCCGAATCAATCCATATGCTCCCATCTTTAATAAGATTCCAGCTAAAAGCATACATGTACTGTAATGTGCTTCCCCGTGGGTATCTGGTAACCATGTATGTAGGGGTATCATCGGCGATTTGACAGCATAAGCAATAAGAAAACCAAAATAGAGTATCATTTCCAATGCTGCAGGATACGATTGATTAGCTAATTTTTCTAAATCTAATGTTGGTTCATTGGAACCATATAAACCCATACCTAGAACTCCTATTAAGAGAAAAATGGAACCTCCGGCAGTGCACAAAATAAACTTTGTAGCCGAGTACAGGCGTTTTTTTCCTCCCCACATGGATAAAAGTAAGTAAACAGGAATTAATTCTAATTCCCACATGATGAAAAAAAGTAAAAGGTCTCGAGAAGAAAATGATCCTATTTGGCCACTATACATTGCTAACATCAAGAAATAGAAAAATCGCGGATTTCGAGTAACTGGCCAAGCTGCTAAAGTAGCTAAAGTAGTGATAAATCCTGTCAGTAAAATGGGTCCTATGGAAAGTCCATCGGTTCCCAGTCTCCAGTGAAAATCAAAAAGATTGATCCATTGAAAATCCTCCTTCAATTGGGTTAATGGATCGTCCAATTGAAAATGATAACAAAATACATAGGTCATTAGAAGGAGCTCTAGGATACATATACATAGAGTATACCACCTATACACCTTATTTCCCCTATGAGGAAAAAAGACAATCGAAGAACCTGCGAATATGGGCAAAACAAGAAGTATTGTTAACCAAGGAAAATAACTCGTGATAAAGACAAGATAAAATTAGACCAGAAAACCCCGTGCTCGGGAGAAGAATAATATATTTTCTTTTCTCGAGTACGGGCTTTTATCGGTAAAGAGGAATCAAACGATTCAAGTGGAGTTTTTTGTCACATATCAATAAGAAAGACCCATGCTGCGAGTTGTTTCATGCCATAAATAAACACGGACACTCAAAAAATCCGTTGGACAAGCGGATTCACATCTCTTACAACCTACACAATCCTCGGTTCTTGGCGCAGAAGCAATTTGCTTAGCTTTACATCCGTCCCAAGGTATCATTTCCAATACATCCGTGGGGCAAGCTCGAACACATTGGGTACATCCTATACATGTATCATAAATCTTTACTGAATGTGACATTGGGTCTATAAATTCCAGTTTTGAACACAAAAGATTTTCGATCTGGTAAAAGAAAATCAGAAAATGAAAGAAATAATATATTTTCTATTGTAGACACCAGACGAATCAATGATTTATCAAAATTTGAAGAATCAATAGATTTTCTAATCTGTTTATGAGAAAGGGCCAAGATACTTTGATTTCCATTTAAATAACCATGAAATATGAGTTTACGAATTCAATTCATGTTAATTTTACTATAACTATATTCTTCTATTTCTATTAATATTAATAATTAATATTAATATATATATATAAGATCTTAATTTTTCTTTAATTTAGATAATTTCTATATTTTTGTCTTAATTTAATTCAATTTCGATTCAATTTCCTAGAATTTCAAATATCAATTGAGAATTTAGTAGAATTCTAGGAATTCTAAGTAATCCTATTCATATAGAAAATAGGAATTTGAATTCTATAAATCAAATAGAAATAATCTAAAATAGTCTAATTCTAACTAATTCTAATTTTCTAATTTAGAATTAATTTTAATATAATGTACTATTTATAATGTGCTATACTAATATATATATTCATATACATATATACATATAAATAATAAATAGATTAATATAAATATAGAAAGATTCTAGTATTCTAGTATATAGAAATAGAAATATAATTAAGGATATGATGATATCTTATATATCAGATGAATACGTTTGTTATTAGGTTAGTGATAGAATAGGTTATTAACTCTAAATCATAAATCTATATGAAAAAAAAGAAGAAAGAAAATAAATAAGAAAATAAAATAATAGAATATTATATTCTATTGAATTCTAATTAGATTATCTTATTATTCTCAATCTATTAGATTCTATTTAGAATATTCTAAAAGTCTTATGTTTTTATTTCTATGTGAAAATAGAAGAATTATGACTAATTATTCAGTAAATTCGATTGATTGATACGAGTTGATTTTCTGTTACGATGGATCGACGAAACAATAGCTAGCCCAATAGCTGCTTCAGCAGCCGCAATGGCTATAACAAAGATTGAGAAAATTTCTCCTTTTAATTGCCGACTATCAAATATATCGGAAAATGTGACGAGATTTATATTCACCGAATTCAGTATAAGCTCAAGACACATAAGTGCTCTAACCATACTTCGGCTTGTGATCAGTCCGTAGATACCGATAGAAAATAAATAAACACTTATAAAAAGTACATGCTCTAACATCATTGATAAATTCCTCACCTATCTCGATTCATTTCAATATGAACAAAAATTAAACCGATTCAGTTGACTAGTAGAATAGAAGAATTACAGAACAAAAGAAGATATTCACAGTAGATTGAAAGAAAATAGATTAAATCCATTTTCATTCTTTAATTCTAAAAAAGGAAGTTCTTATTTCTTATTATATTAGATTATTGACGAGCCATAGTAATTGCACCTATCAAAGAAACTAAAAGAATTATAGAAATGAGTTCAAAAGGAAGATAAAAATCTGTGGATAAATGAATCCCAATTTGTTGAACGTTACTCATTAAGTCCTGTTCTATAATCTGATTTGATCTTGTAGTCCGAAAAATCCCGGACCATGACGTATCTGGGATAGTAGTCATTAATGAAAAAAAAATACTTGTACAAACCAGTGAAGTGATCCTATCTCCAATGGTCCACAAATAGGAATCATTGGAATATTCCGAACCGTTCATGAACATCACAGCAAATATGATTAAGACATTTATGGCTCCCACATAAATAAGGAACTGTGCAGCAGCTACAAAATAGGAATTCAATGAAATATAGAATAAGGATATACAAACAAGAACCAATCCCAATGAAAAGGCAGAATCAATGGGATTGGTAAGTAATACTACTCCCAGGCCTCCTAATATAAGAACTGATCCCAGAAATACTACAAGAATATCATGTATTGGTCCAGGTAAATCCATTATGAAATAAAAGATAAATAAATAAGTCGAAATATTTCATGACCTTACTAAGGGTCCAGGAAAGGAACTATTCTTTTATATGATACCTTACTAATTGAATGAAAAAAATGAATATCATTAGATAGATAAAAGAAAGTTATTTGACTAATCCTACTTTATTCCAAACCAAATCTTAGTAATTGGTAATCGTCCTTGAACCAAGCAAGGGGTTTTCATTTTTTCATTTTATTTGTTGAATCCATAACTGTTTGAATTGTGTAATCTCCAATTATTGAAATGGGTAACCGACCTAAAGAAATTTGATTATAATTCAATTCGTGACGATCATAAGTGGAAAGCTCATATTCTTCAGTCATCGATAAACAGTTTGTTGGACAATACTCGACACAGTTACCGCAAAATATACAGACACCAAAATCAATACTATAATGAAGCAATTGTTTTTTCTTAATATCTTTTTCAAATTTCCAATCAACAATGGGAAGGTCTATTGGACATACGCGAACACATACTTCACAAGCAATACATTTATCAAATTCAAAGTGGATTCGACCACGAAAACGCTCTGATGTGATTGATTTTTCATAAGGATATTGAATAGTTACAGGTAAACGATTTGTATGGGATAAGGTAATTATGAAACTTTGTCCAATGTACCTTGCGGCTCGTATTGTTTGTTTGCCATAATTCATGAACCCAGTAACCATAGGTAACATATTATAGATATCCATGAATAAAATTTATGTTTCTTTCTCTTGGTTGAGATAAGTTATGAATATAGAATATTCATTATTGTTTTCTCTTAATTTCTTATTTTTATTTATAGTTTATAGTGAAACGAGTTGAAAAGAGGTTGTCAATAATAGATTACCTAGAGAAATAGGTAAAAGAAATTTCCATCCAAGATTTAATAATTGATCCATTCTCATCCTAGGTAAAGTCCATCTTGTTGTGATAGGAATGAACAGAAACAAATAAGCTTTAGCTAATGTAATAAAGATACTAATTGCTATTACAAAGACTCTAAACATTTTATTTATTCCAAAGAGTTCAGTAAGAGATATGTACGGAATAGAAAAATTCCACCCACCTAAGTAAAGAACTGTTACAAATAATGAAGAAACTAATAGATTTAGGTAAGAAGCAAGATAAAAGAACCCGTATTTTATACCTGAATATTCGGTTTGATAACCTGCTACTAATTCCTCTTCTGCTTCTGGTAAATCAAAGGGTAATCTTTCACATTCTGCTAGAGAAGACATTAGGAAAACTAGAAACCCTATGGGCTGACGCCACAGATTCCATCCCCCAAAACCATATTTGGACTGTGCCTCAATTATATCAACTGTACTTGAACTGTTAGATAATTATAGTCGATGATAACATCACTGCTCCCATCGCTATTCCAAAACCGTACATGAAACCTAAGCTTCATACGGCTCCTCTATGGCCACAAAGAAATGTAAGGTAAGGACTGGTTCAGTATTATTGTTCTCCTTGGACCCTAGGTAAATACAATGTAAAGATAAATTGGAGGTTGGAGAGTCCTCAATTCGACCAATAAGATTCTGTCTGCTATAATAAGAAAAAGCACTTCCGAATTGATCTCATCCCTTATAATGATATGATAATGAAAATAATCAAAATTTATCTTTGTTCAGCAATAACTTAATCCTTCAATCAAATACTCGTTATATTCATAAATATAAAGAATTGGCATTAGTTAATGAATCATGATAAGAATTCCCATATGCATATGTATGAAGAAAGAAATATTTTCTTATTATTCCCGTTTTATTCTTTTTTCTTCTATTATTGTATTGCATTCTATTTGTCTTGTTCCTGTTCTTCTTTTTGAAAACTAAAAAAAAAAGGAAAGAAAATAAAGGATTAATTCGTTCTTGATAGTCATTTATTTAATAAGTGAATAGTAGCATACTCTAGATCGGAATCGTGGGGAAGTACTACTTGATCGTTTCTACCAACTTCAAGCCCTTATTATGATTCGTTTTATGCAAAGTTTTATGCAAAAATCCCTTTTTTTGATACCTTACATTATTTCTCTTACTCATCCTTTGCGTACTTTGGTGTTCCTAACTGCCCACTTCTTTTTGATTGATCCCCAGTATAGTAATAAATACAGTTGATCTTTTGCATCCGCTTCAAGATATGACGACTAAGAAAATAATCTCAATCTTGGGGTAAACAACTTATGTTTACTTCAATTTTCTTCTTGTACCTAGGGAATGAGATTCTTATTGTTTTACTGCAAATTGAGGAGCAGTTTTGTTTCACTCATATAACTATCTGGTTTAATTCATCGAACTGAAATGTTTAATAAAAAAGATGAAGATATTTATTTAAGACATTCAATTTCTTTATCTTCACTTACTTTATACTTTATAAAGTAAGTATAAAGTTTCTAAATGAAATAAAGAAATTAATAGAAGAAAAAAAAAAAAAAAGATTTTTTTTTCTTCTTTTATTTCATATTCATATTTACATATTGAATTCTATTTATATTGTATTGAGATTTAAATTCATTTCTTTTCTCTTTTCTAGAAAAGAGATAAAAAAAAAGTTCATGTTCCAACGAATCGCACGTAGAGATATTGCTAACACACATAGAGTTAATGGTATTTCATAACTAATCGATTGAGCTGCAGCTCGTAGACCGCCTGAAAAGGAATACTTATTATTTGATCCATATCCTGACATAAGAAGACCAATGGGGACAATACTTGAAAAGGCAATCCATAAAAAAACACCTATACTGAGATCCGCTAAAACAAGGTGATATCCAAAAGGAATTACTAAATAACTTAGTAGAATTGATATAAATCCTATAGAAGGTCCGACCCTAAATAAACGAATATTACCTCTAGATGGAAGAAGATCCTCCTTCAAAAGGAGTTTGGTCCCATCCGCTAAAGCTTGAAGAATTCCTAATGGGCCGGCATATTCAGGTCCAATACGTTGTTGTATTGCTGCAGATATTTTTCTTTCTAACCACACAATGACTAATACCCCCATTGTGATTCCTAAGACAAGGGTTAAAATGGGGATAAAAATCCATATGAGTCCATAGACTTCTTTTAAGGATTCTAATCTATAAAAAGAATTAATAGTTTGTACTTCTGTCGTATCAATTATCATTTCAACGATCAACTTCTCCCATAATGATATCTATACTACCTAGTATCGTCATGATATCAGCCAATTTCATTCTTTTAACTAGCTGGGGAAGAATTTGCAAATTGATGAAACCGGGTGGACGAATTTTCCATCTCCAGGGGAAAACGCTACTATCCCCTATTAAATAAATTCCTAATTCTCCTTTTGGGGCCTCTACCCTTACATAAAGTTCTTGTTTTAACAATTCAAAATTGGGTGAAAGCTTTTTAGTAATAAATCTATATTCAAAATTATTCCATTCGGAATTCTTTGTCCTATGAAAACGTCGGTTTTCTAAGTTCTCATAAGGTCCCCCAGGAATTCCTTCTAGAGCCTGTTGAATGATTTTTATGGATTCTTGCATTTCACCGATTCTTACTAAATAACGAGCTAATGTATCGCCTTCTTTTTGCCATTTGACTTCCCAATCAAATTTATTGTAACACTCATAACGATCAACTTTACGAAGATCCCATTGGATTCCAGAAGCTCGTAACATTGGTCCTGATAAACCCCAATTTATTGTCTCCTCCCCACCAATAATGCCCACTCCTTCAACTCGTTCCAAAAAAATTGGATTTCGCGTAATGAGTTTTTGATACTCAACAACTTCTGTTAAAAAATAATCACAGAAATCAAAACATTTATCTATCCAGCCATAAGGTAAATCCGCAGCTACTCCTCCGATGCGGAAATAATTATGCATCATCCGCATACCTGTGGCGGCTTCGAATAGATCATATATTAATTCCCTCTCTCTTAAAATATAGAAAAAGGGAGTCTGTGCACCGATATCGGCCATAAAAGGGCCAAGCCATAACAAATGGGAGGCTATACGGCTCAGCTCCAGCATAATAACTCTGATATAACTGGCCCTTTTAGGCACTTGAACACTTTCCAATCGTTCTGGTGCATTTACTGTTATTGCTTCTGCGAACATAGTAGCTAAATAATCCCAACGTGTTACATAAGGCAAATATTGTATAATTGTTCGGTTCTCCGCTATTTTTTCCATCCCTCTGTGTAAATAGCCCAATATAGGTTCACAGTCAATAACATCTTCACCATCCAGAGTAACGATTAGCCGAAGAACACCATGCATTGATGGGTGGTGAGGACCCATATTGACTATTATGAAATTCTTTCTTGTAGCCGGTACAGTCATATTTTTTTCCTTAATCCATTATTTCATGAATTTCTTAAAATGAAAAATAAAAAAATAATAACTGAACTAATAAAAAAATAATGAAAAAAAGAAAAAAGAACAAGGATAATAATAAGAAAATAATAAGAAACTCAAATAAGAAATTCAAATTTAATTAACGAGTTTTTGGTTCCCGAATATCTAACTGATCCATTAATTTCTTATAACGGACTTTGTTTTTATTTGACAAATAAGTCAATAATCGTTGACGTTTTCCCAGAATTCTTCGTAGACCCCTTTGCGATAAAAAATCTCTTTTGTGCAATTCTAAATGTGAAGTAAGTCTCCGTATCTTACTGGTGAAATGGAATACTTGAAATTCAACAGACCCACTATTTTCTTCTTTTTCTTCTTGTGTAATAACTGAGATGAATGAATTTTTGACCATAAATTAAGATTTCTATCTTTCTTTTCTGTGAATTTTACCGATCAGGAAGAATAATAAGATTTATTATGCCAGTTATTTTCATCTAGTATACATCAAAATTGGATTTCATTCATATACTACTTTTTTTTTTATTTATGTGGTTTATGTTTTGTATATTTGGATCAAATATACAAAACATATATGTATTCACGAAAGAGAACAATTTCTTTTTACTTAAAAGGATTCCGCTCTTCCTAGTTAAATTTTATACACTATGAAATCAGCATCATGTATTAGAATGTTACACAGTGTATATATTTCGGCTTTCATCTACCAAATATGTTACACGATATGTAGGAAATCTACTATAAATTTTTTCCTTTTTCATTGGAATTGAATTCATTTTGAATTGTGAATACATATGTATTCTTGACATACTGAAACGACTGCTGTTATTGGTATCAAACCAATAGCGATTCATACAAGCTACATCTTCTAATCGATAATTGGGCCAAAGAAACAATTTGAATTTCATGAAATTTTTTCTATCTGTATTAATATGTTTGTCCTCATCCAAAAATTGCCCACAGTTTCTTATTTTGTTTTCATTGCAAAATCTTGGATTTCTATCCACAACATTCAAATTCCGGGAATTGAAACAAATTCGAATTCGAAATTCTCTACGACGTCTGGGAGATAGAATATTTTCAGGAACAAGTAAATCATAATGATTTTTGTCTCCACTCAAAAATATGTTGCTGCGTCCTGCAATGGATTTTTCAAACCCCCCTTTCTCAATATATCTTTTTTTTTTGTATTTTTCATTTGTTTGGTACCTCTTATTATCGACCAATGAAATATCCATAGTTTGATATATAATAGATTTTCCGTCCCTTCGTATAGATAGACAAATTGGTTCAATAATAAATATTCCCTTTCTTATCAATTCTGCAAGAGCTAGGTCCTTTTGAATTAGCATTTCATCTATATTTATTTCACTTCTTTGAATCGAAGATATAGCAATTTCATTTGGATTTATCAGTCTAAGTAGGAGACAATATATCCTGATATTTTTCATTATTTTTTTACTCAAGGGATCAGCCCATCTTAGTTGAAAAAGGAAATATTTTTTCAAAAAGAAATCTAGTTCCATTTCATTCTTGCTCTTATATTGTTTTTTTTTAATACCCTTTTTCATTTCTAATCTTGCGTAATCTTCTTCAACAGCTTTTTTATTTTTTTGTTTTAGTAGATTCGATACAAGATTTCCTTGGACCTGTTGTTCATTTTCTTCCTGCTTGGAATTTCCTAATTCAAGATCTCTTTTTTTCTTAGATGATTTCTTTGGATTTATGTTAATGTTTTTACTTTTGTCATTTCTAGAAAAATGAAAAAAGAGTGATTTGATTGGGATGATCCAAGGTTGAATCTTATATACATCAAAAAGTAGCACAAATTCTGGGAAGAACCAAGTTTCTAGATTGGATATAGTATCATGATTTGATGCGGTATCATATAACCTTTCTTTATTCATTCCCATGCAATCAAAAAAGAAACTTTTTTGATTGTATGGTTTGATCTCTTGATGAATTGTAGGATAAAAAAGATCTTTTTTTTCCATTTTTTTTAAATTATGAATTTCAGTCTTAGTATTTTTCTGAATCTTGATGCCAATATGTGCATTGGCCCAGATCTCAATATTTTTTCTAAAACAAAGATGAAGAATTCTACAATCAAAATATTTTCTATCCAAATTTGTATTCCTATCAATAAGATATCCTTTTTCTATATAATCATTACTAGGTATACTTACCAATACATAAAATGATTCAGGTTTCGATGTATTGAAATTATATGGAATTTCTTGGTCCCCGTTTCTTTCTAATGTTGATCCAGAAATGTATAAATTAGGGAGGCTTATGTATTTATATGATAAAAGATCATATCTGTAATGTTTTTTCCATTTTTCTTTTTGACTCATAAATGAATTCGCTGCATAGTCATTTTTTTTCATGGAATCAATGAATTGGTATTTTTTATATAAATCCAATTGGATTGATTCCTTGTTTTGAATCATACGACGTTGATTTATTCTATTTCGCCATTCTTTAGGTACTAATCGAGAACTCTTTTTTTGAGATAAATCGTATTGATAATGACCCTTTAACCAGTTTTTCCATTCGTTCATTACATATGTATGAATTCTCTTATGTCTTGATTTGGAATTAAAGATTCCGTGTATCATACAATAGTCTTTGAGATTATCCTTAAAAAAAGGAGAGCTCCCTTGATATTGAAGCACAGGCCTCAATTGATACTTATTAAGTAATTGGTTTTGTGATATTTTGTAAAATACATATGCTTGGGACAGAGAAGATAAGTTCCAATAAGTATTGGGATTTTGATTGCTATTCTCAGTATTATCAGTATTTGAAAACGATTTTTTTAGAGTCAAAACAAAATTCATTGTATTTTGATTTGTTTCATCAATTCCTTCTTGTTCTTTATTTATTTCATTGTTGTAAATGGATTTATTAAAGATCTTTTTTGTTGATTCAAAGAAAATTTGTGCATTGATCTTAGAAATGGTAATGGTACATAGCAAAATATCTATGTATATTTTTTCAATGAATGATTTGATAAAGTAGTGTGATTTACGCATTAATCGGATATTTTTCCTTTTTAATATTTTCCAAATATGTTTCTGTGATCCCGATCTTTTATTATCATAAATTAGAACTATTTCTTTTTTTTTCTTGTCTTTTGCAGTTCGTTCAATTTGATTCCTTATTTTGATTGTCTTATCAGAAAGATCTTTCATTCTTCTTTCTATTAATGAAGAATTTAACCAATTCATCGTTCGAATTAGAACGGACGATTCGCGAAGAATCTTATTATCCCTTTTTAAATCTTTTTTGTTTTCGTTCGGTTCATATACTTTTTCTTTCCTCAATTCAAATAAGAAAATTGGATTTACTTTCTCCAGTTTTTTCATTATTAGCTTGATAACTCGAACTATTTTGATGCCCCCTTTTGTTTTTTCTTTTCTAACTCTTAGAAAGGATTTTCTTTTTTTATTGAAAATTTTTAGAACTTGTAAAAATCGATTTTTCACCTTTTTTTTTCTTTTTTGGAGTTCTTTATAAATAGGTTCAAAAAAAAAAGGTCGTTTTCGGGGAGAACCAAAGGGAAGCTCCGCTTCCATTCCCCAGACTGTTAAAAAACAAAAATTTGTTTTTTTCTCTTTTTTTTTCATTAGATCTCTATGATTAGATCGTGCCTTAGATTTTCTCCAAGGTTTTAGACAGAAAGGATATAGAATCTTTATCTGAATACCGTCTATTAACCAATCTTGAGGAAATTCTGTTTCTGATAATTGAACACCATTATAGGTGCATTTAATATGCATTTCTCTATCCCATTCCTGAAAATCCTCGTCCCACTCGGTAGATTGAAATAATAACATACGGAAAAGGTTTTTGGCTATTATTAATGAAGGCAATATAATGTATTTTCTAAGAAAAGATTGGGTTACTAACATCAAACCTCTTATTACTTGAGTAAATATAAAGGTATCCCAAGCTTCTGATATCTCTATCTGTTCATTTTTATATTTTTTTTCCTCTTTCTCGTTTTCTTCTTTTGTATCTTTATTTGAGATTCTTAATTCTGATTCTTGTT